AAGTTGCATTAATCAAATTCAACTTTTCTCGTTCTATTTCAGAGTATCCAGTCATTCGAAATTGATCCGCTTCTATTTCTACTTTCCGTAAGCGGGCCCGGGCTTTTTCTAACTGGTCTAGGGCCCCCTTGCGTAATTCTTCTGAATTTTGAATAGTCTTCAAGATCCTTTGTTTTCGATTATCTAATAAATCACTTAACACCCCCTTTCCAAAAAAAACCAACACACCAAGTACTACGCTTAGGTTTATTAGATTGGTTGCAAAAATATCAGTATTAAACCCGAAACTCCCCGCGGATGGCCAATAACCCAAGGAAAGGAAAGAATCGGTTACATTTTTCATATGATCTCCTCTTTCTTATAGTTATAGTTTTCTTCTAGTTATAGATAGACTACTTATTTTTTATTTCTATTCTTTCTTATATTCTTTTATTATTATTATATTATTAATTTCCCTAATTTCTAAATAGAAAATACTAAATTGAGTCAAAAAATATATTGATATTAGAAATGGATTTTAATGGATTTTTTTTTCAATTGGAAATTTCCAATTATTGGAAATTTCCAATAAGCTTGATACTTATTCGATTCGAATTAGTTCGATTCGAATTAGGTACCAGGTCTTATACAGGTCAGTTGCGAAATACCTCGTTTGTTACAATACAATTGTAATACTTCCTAAAACAATTGTAATACTTCCTAAAAAAAGTTCGTCCATTGGACTAAGAAGGTAAAGAAAAAAGTGAGTTGGATCCTCATTCTTAAACCAGGGATTTCCGTGGGTTGTTGTTCCTAAGTAATTAAATTATAGGAATTAAATATTAAAATAATTAGAAAAAACAAGATCAACAAATCCACGGAAATAAATAAAAATATGTGTTTTTGGGATTAAACAAAAGGATTCGCAAATAAAAGAGCTAATGCTACAACTAACCCATAAATTGTTAAAGCTTCCATGAAAGCTAGACTAAGTAATAAAGTACCCCGTATTTTTCCTTCCGCCTCTGGTTGTCTCGCGATCCCTTCTACAGCCTGTCCCGCAGCAGTACCTTGACCAACCCCAGGTCCAATAGAAGCAAGTCCGACAGCCAATCCAGCAGCAATAACGGAAGCGGCAGAAATCAGTGGATTCATGATAAGTTCCTCGCGCCAAAACAAAAATAAAGAAATAGTTAATGATACAATCAACCAATATGCAATTCACAATTACCGACGAAATGGAAAGGTTTCTATTGAAATCCCTATTTAAATTCACAATAGTAAGACAAATTAGATATATCTTTAGTTCATATATACCTAGTTAATGTCTAATATCACATATACGTGTTTTTCCCCCATACCGTAAACCAAATATTGTATCTTAAAGTCATCGGGATTCTCGAATCATTTTTCGAAAGATTCACAAGAGTTGTCTTATAGCGATTAGATTATATACACCTAATTCGACCCCCCATTCCTACGCAAACCAATCCATATTTTTTTTACAACTAAAAAATATCGTAACCTTTTTTACAATTACTCTAGATCCTCTATATCTTGATTTATACCTTATTTGTATATTTATCTTCCCTAAGTGGATTACCTCAAACGGCGCATACATTGCGTCAGGCTAAGCTAAAAAAGACTGTGTCGGAAACTAGTCAATGATGACCTTCCATGGATTCGCCTATATAAGCCGCAGCTAGGGTTGCAAAAATAAGAGCTTGAATACCGCTTGTAAATAATCCAAGGAACATGACAGGTATAGGAACTACTAAAGGTACTAAAGAAACAAGAACAACAACTACCAATTCATCAGCTAAAATATTTCCGAAAAGTCGAAAACTAAGCGATAACGGTTTTGTGAAATCTTCTAAAATGTTAATAGGTAAAAGGATTGGCGTTGGTTGAATATATTTACCGAAATAACCCAATCCCTTTTTTGTAAGGCCCGCATAAAAATATGCTACTGAAGTAAGTAAAGCTAAAGCAACGGTCGTGTTTATATCATTTGTGGGTGCGGCTAACTCCCCGTGAGGTAACTGTATAATTTTCCAGGGTAAAAGAGCCCCTGACCAATTCGAAACAAAAATAAATAGAAACATAGTTCCAATAAAGGGAACCCATGGACCATATTCTTCTCCAATTTGAGTTTTGCTCACGTCTCGAATGAATTCAAGGACATATTCAAAGAAATTCTGACCATCAGTAGGAATGGTTTGTGGATTACGAACAGCTAGAATGGCTGAACCTAATAAAATAGCAATTACGACCCAAGAAGTAATAAGTACTTGCGCATGGACTTGGAAACTTCCTATTTGCCAATAGAAATGTTGGCCTACTTCCACACCGGATATATCGTATAAACCTTTTAGTGTTTTGATAGAACATAATAGAACATTCATATTACCCTCTGAAAGAAATAGAACTAAAAAAGGAATTATTTTGATTCAACCATCTTTTTTTTTCGATTTGCCTACTTGAATTATACATTTTAAATATCAACTAATCACAGAAAATT